CAAAAAATAATAAGGTAACATTTCCATTTATTCATTAAAACAGACGTCCCTTTTAAAGCCAGAATGGATTTTCTTTGATACCTAACATAGTGGATGCAAGGTTCTTTGACCAACCATAGATTCGTCTGAAAATCCTTAACAACGACATTCACAAGACATTCTATTTTTCTATAGAAATAGATTCGTTCAAGAAGAACTCCATAAGATGTTGATCGTAAATCAGAAGATTGGTTACGTAGGAAAACAAAAATAGATTCATATTCGGATACATAAGAATTATATAAGAATAAGAATAATCTTGGATTTATTTTTGAAAAAAAGAGGCTGGGTTTCTTTGGAATAATAAGACGATTCCAATTACAATACTCGTTGAGAAAGAATCGTAATAAATGCAAAGAAGAGGCATCTTTTACCCAATAGCGAAGAGTTTGAATCAAGATTTCCACATGAACAGGGGATGGTATTAGTAGATCTAATACAAAATTTAAATGTGAAAAATTATCCTCTAAAAAGGGAAATAGAGAATGAATTGATCGTAAATTCTGAGATTTGACTATCTTTTTCCCTTCTATAGAAGATATGAATCTTAGAGAAAACGGAATTTCCACAATAAATGCAAACCCCTCTGATATGATTTGAGAATACAAATCATTGTTGCGCTCCAAAAATAGATTCTGCTTCGAGTCATTAGTAGAACTAATCAAATTATTCTGTTGATACATTCGAGTAATTAACCGTTTCACAATCAGTAAACTAGATTTTTTGTCATAACCTATATTTTCCAATAAAATCGATCGACTAAAACCACGATCATGAGCAAACGCATAAATATACTCCTGAAAGATAAGTGGGTATAGGAAGTCGTGTCGTTGAAATCTATCTAGCTGTAAATATCTTTGGATTTCCTCCATTTGAAATTCGATTTGAATCAAAGGTACAATATTTTGGGGGTTATCAAATGATACATAGTGCGATACAGTCAAAACAAGGTATTCTCGTAAGAATAGATACCTCGGAGACAGGTAAATTTATCAATAGATTCTCTGCCCTCTTTTTTCCATTTCATTGAATTCGTCTATGTTATAGGATAACAAGATAGTTAGAAATCTTTTATTTTTTAAACCCAATCGCTCTTTTGATTTCGGAAAAAACTCTCTTTACCAATATACTGCTTCTTTTACACACACATCTCGATTCCATAATAGAGAATGCCAATAGTTAGGATTCATTAAAAAAATAGAGAATCCACTCATGGGGGAGAAGTCTTTCCCGTATCGGGCACTAATCTATTTTTAACGTCTAATTAGATCGGGAAATTATTCAAATTAAGAACAGAAGCTGGTTGCTTTTTCTTTCTGATAATTAATTGAAGCCATAGGGCCCTATCCATTTATTCATTCGACCAAACTGTCTTTTCTTCCGTTCCGATAAGAATAAAAAACCCTCAGAACTCTCTATTGATACGACATGCTCTTTTTTCCATTCATTCCCTTTCCGGATCAGTCGTGGTCTTCCAAACTTTACCAATGGTATGGACGAATTCTTCACTTCATCCAACTGTGTAAAAGATTCTAGCCGCACTTAAAAGCCGAGTACTCTACCGTTGAGTTAGCAACCCTAAGAAAATAGAAATGAAACAAGATTTCAACTAAAAGAAAATATCTATAGAGAATTGTCAAAATTGAAAGAGCACCTCTTGTGTTATTTACTTTTGTCAATCAAAAAAACCTAAGAAAACATCATTAAAATTTGAATCAAGGTAAAGAAAAAACCTATGGGACGGAAATAAATGGACTCCCTTCACTTATCAAGATGAATTATATTTCTTCAATACACTGTTGTCAATATAAATATTGAGAAAAGAATAAAGTGGAAAAAAAAACAAAAGAAATTGCATTGAACTCTTTTTTATTTCTTTTAATTTTATTTTATAAATAATGTTCACAATAAAATAGAAATCTAACAATATATAACAATATATAAAGAAGAATTGAAAACAAAAAGAAATGGTATTTTGAAGTTCATATTCATAATAGATGTATTTCGTGAATCTAAGTGGAAAAAGGAAAGTGAAATAAAATTCAAGTGGATTCCTTTTTAGTTAGTCCAGTTCCAACGAAAACCACACAATTGAAGAAAATGCCCGAATTTCCTATTTATAGGATCAATAAACTAAGGTTTTTTTGTTCTAGACCGTCGGATTCGACCGAAGTAATGATAAATAGATATAAAGAGAAAAAAGGGGGGGGGACCAAAAAAACAAGTAGAGAAAAATTATACAAAATTCTATACAAGTTGTGACCCCCCCTTAGTATTTCTTTAATTGAATTTCGTTTGATTAAACGGAAGTTCCTTAAAAACTTCCGCTTTCGTTAAAAGATTCTGAACAGTTCCTGTGGGTTGAGCACCTTTTTCAAGAAAATATAGAATAGCAGGAACATTTAAATAAGTTTGATTCTTCATTGGATCATAAAATCCCACCTTTCTAAGATCTTTTCCCTCTCTTCGGGATCGAACATCAATTGCAACGATTCGATAGACGGCTCATTGGGATAGATGTAAATAAACAACACCCCCCCTAGAACCGTATAGGAAGTTTTCTCCTCGTACGGCTCGAGAAAAATGATTTGATTCGAAGTTTTGTCTCTGTATGCAATTCTATCTAAGAAATTAAATGACAAAAGACCCTAGAAAAATCAATTAGACTGTGATGATTTCATTTATTTTTCTTCTTCTTTCTTGAAAACGAAAAAGAAACCATTCGTACTCATAACTCAAGTTGAATAACTCTCAAATAGCTCAAAGCTAAATCTTTAGTGAATTTCATTTATTGAGTGGTCTTTACCCCCTTTTGTTTGTCTCATTCAAAATTCTATTTAGATTCTTTAGTCTAATACAGTTATTGAGACTATCGAGACAATTAAAATGGTGTTTACTTGTTATTGAATCCTTTATCCTTATTTTTAATCATTGGGTTTAGACATTACTTCGGTGCTTCTTTTCTTAATCTTTTCAAAATGATAGCAACATACCCTTTTTGATTTCTTTCTATCAAAGAATCCTACGAAGAGTTGATTCCCGCATGATACACTTTAAATCGAAAAAGTTTGCTCAATTCCAACAAGTTTTGCTTTTTTTGAATTGTAAACTTGCTCGAATTAGATCTTCTAAATTTCGAGATATGGAAGAAGATATATTTACGAAGTTGTTCCAATTGATTGGCATTAACCCTAGATCACTGCTCCGAAGAAATGAATTAATCCTTTCTACTCGAGCTCCATCGTGGACTATTTACAACCCAACAAAGGAAGGGTTGGAGTCTAATAGAACAAACAATGTCGGGCCAAGAGCACCTTCATTCCTAGAAAAATCGAAAGTGGTGGATGTAAAAATCCACAACGGATCGTGTTCTTCAAGTCGCACGTTGCTTTCTACCACATCGTTTCAAACGAAGTTTTACCATAACATTCCTCTAAGTTGGAACTAGTATGGAATTGATTCCATCATGGAATCATGAATAGTCATTGGTTCAGTTGTATATAGATATTATAATCTAAACCTTTTCTTCGATATATGAGAAGGACAGAAATTTATTTTAACATACACAAATAATATATAGAAAGAAATCGAAATATATAAACGAATAATGTTTTGAATCTGGATTTTCAAGTAACTCAATAGTATTGATTAAACTATTTACTATTTTTTAAGTACCAAAAATTAGTTAGAACGATACATACCATATAAGCTAACTATTTCTTCCTTTTAGATGTTTTTTGTTCAACACGAGCACGAGGTTGATTAATATTTCAACAATGGAATCTTATCATAAAGTGAATCTAAAGGGATAGGATAAATCACCCCTGCATCAATCATTCCATAAATTTCAAATTTAGAATTCGAGCTAAACACGAAATACCTAAATCAAATGAGATTCGATTCAAAGAAAATACATTCGTCCATAACCTCTTTCTATATGAAATGGAACTTAATCATTTGTTAATGAGATTAGAACAGACATAGATAGTTAAATTAATCTTGATTAACTCCTATACACTCCCCTACTTTTTCTATTAATAATGGAAAATAAAAAAAATAGATAGGATCTGGGACGGAAGGACTCGAACCTCCGAATAGCGGGATCAAAACCCGTTGCCTTACCACTTGGCTACGCCCCATTTCAATTTCGAAATGTACACTAAGAAACAATAATATTGGTATTGGTTGTTTGTCAACGGCAATCTAAATATCTAAATATTTATAGAATAGATTGGTACTAGGATTTTGATACAGATAGATTATAGAATTCAACTTGATTTATTGATCATTACATAGAATTCAATTAAGATATTCTATGAAAGTATGATTTCTTCTATTCTCCTTTCAGAAAAGGAGAATTTTTGATTGGGTGGGTTCAAAGAAAAAGAAGGATTTTTTGTCTACCTTTCTTACTTAATATCAAAAACTCAATCAAAATGCAATTATCTTCAAGAACAAAAAGTCTGCTATGCTTAATATCATTAATTTGATCTGTATTTATGTTAATTCTGCCCTTTATTCGAGTAGTTTTTTCTTTGTAAAATTGCCCGAAGCCTATGCTTTTTTGAATCCAATCGTAGATATTATGCCAGTGATACCTTTATTTTTTTTTCTTTTAGCTTTTGTTTGGCAAGCTGCTGTAAGTTTTCGATAAGATCCTTACTAATAAATATCCTAGAAAATATAAATATCCTAGAAAATATATGATTTCTTCGAGAAAAAGTGCAAACAATTGATAAAATTAGATAAGTTTTCGAATATAAATCCTCGATTCACACACTAAAATTCTTTAATAGTCACCACAAATCCAGCTTACCCCCATTTCTTCATTTTTGACCCTTTTCCAGCGAAAGACCCTAACCCTATGCAGGGTCTCTTACAATATCTATTTTGGATATGAAAGAAGTTTTTGTTAATGAAAAAGAAATGAATTTGTGACAATTCATTTCTTTTTCTAGAAA